AAATCCCTGCTGCTACCATAGTAGCTGCGTGTATAAGAGCCGAAATGGGTGTAGGTCCTTCCATAGCATCAGGTAACCATATGTGAAGGGGAAATTGTGCGGATTTCGCAACTGCACCAAGGAATAAAAAAGAGGCACACAGAGTAACAAATAAAGAATTGACTCCATTATTATGAAGCAAATTATTAACTATTTCGAACAAATCTCGAAATTCGAAACTACCAGTTATCCAATAAAAACCTAAAATTCCTAATAATAAACCAAAATCCCCTATACGGTTGGTTACAAAAGCTTTTTGACAAGCACTTGCTGCAATGGGTCGCGTGAACCAAAAACCTATTAATAAATACGAACACATTCCCACAAGTTCCCAAAAAATATAAATTTGTATTAAATTGGAACTAGTAACTAATCCCAACATAGAAATATTAAAAAAACTCATATAAGCAAAAAATCTCAAATATCCCTGATCGTGAGACATATAATTGTCACTATAAATAAAAACCATGATTCCAACAGTAGTAATCAATATTGACATAATAGAAGTAAGTGAATCGATCAAGTGTCCGAATTCTAAAGAAAAATCATTATTGATGGTCCAAGACCATAGATATTGATAGATAAAACTTCCATTTATTTGCTGAATAGCCAAATTGGCCGAAAACACCATAGCTACACTTAACATCAAAACACTCGGAAAAGCCCACATACGACGAATATTTTTTGTTGCTGTGGGAATAAGCAGAAGTCCAAATCCCATTGACATAGTAACTGGAAATGGAAGAAAGGGTATTATCCATGCATATTGATATATATGTTCCATAAAAAACAAATTTTCATTTTTTTCTTATAATTATTTCCGATTCACCAATTTTTATCTCTTTCGAAAAGAACAATAATAAATCAACAAAAAATATATATATATGAAAACCTTTAAATAGTTTTATTTTTCATTATTCTGAACTATCTTTTTATCAAATATGGGAAATATGAAAAAAGTGACAGTTGGTTAGTCAAAAGGAATGACTAGGTAAAATTGATTACTTAGTTATTAACTTTAAGTATCTAAAAAAGTATCCAAAGAAAGATATCTATTAAGACAGAGAATATGTATGTGATTTTAAATTATTCTACAACTACATTCTACTCTGTCGATTTGTAACTATATCGTATAATAAGAAAAAACTAAGGAAAAACAGTTACACCAAAAGAGTACTTGACTCAAATATGGATCATAGTATGCATCAATAAATCGACTAAAAGAAAAAAGACTTAGTTATTTTATTCTAATTAATTTGTAGGAATTACCTAACTCAATGCGGAACTGATTGATTAGATTCTAATCCAACGGGGAAACTGATCTTTATCATAAATCTTAGAATACTCCTCTTATAGAACTGAAAAAAAAATAACTAAAAATAAAAGTCTCTCTTGTCGGGTAATGGAATGTTTTGTTTAACGGATTAGTTACTAGTTGAAATTAGAACTCAAATAAACACGTCACTCTGAACTTAATGAATTAATAGTAATCAAAATTCCTTTTAAATTTATGTCCCCGCTTATTATTATATATTCTATTTTTTTTTTCCTAGTCTATTATATATGTGATATACACGTATATATATATTTATATATACATATATATATAATATAAAAAAATATATAAAAGAAAAAAATTGATTTGTACCATAAAATAGTATGTAAAAATTATTGACATAATTAAGTAGAAAAAAAAACGAAAAAGAACGATCTATTTTGATTTGAGAAATATATGTCTTTCACATACAACGATAAAAATGAGTAACTCTTTTTGAATGGCAGTTCCAAAAAAACGTACTTCTATATCAAAAAAACGTATTCGTAGAAATATTTGGAAGAAAAGGGGATATTTTGCTGCAGTAAAAGCTTTTTCTTTAGCTAAATCGATTTCCACTGGGAATTCAAAAAGTTTTTTTGTGCGACAAACAAGTAAAAAAATTTTGGAGTAATCTAAAATTTCACGGCTCGAACAACTTCCCATTTTAGAAGATGGAAAATTTCCATTAACTAATGTATTGAACTTTATTGAATTCCTTATATAGTAGTTAGAATTAGTTGCTGTGGTATGTAGAATAATAATTTTTCCGTCTACTCTGGGTTCTAAATATAATATTCTTTTTTTTCATTCTCGTTTTTATTATAGTCGATTTCATTTGTGATATGGTTTTCCCTATTACTGTACTTTTCTTTTCACAATAGATTTCTATTGTGAAAAGAAAAGTACAGTAAATTGCGATAGGTATGGAAACTTTTTTGTTTTATTATATGCCTAATTCAAAATAAAAGGGCAATTCATTGGGTTGATCATAAATTCGAAATATTATGTACACAATAAAGAGTATTAAAAGAGTATTATACATTATATTAACTAATATAGTTATATATTAATTAAGATTCATTAATTCTTAAATATGAATTCTTAATAAATTCTCATATAGTTTATGATTCCATTCGTTTTTCATTTAATTTATCCGATTTCATGGGTTTAAAATGAATAAAAAAAAATGGAAAAAGGGGAAACTCTGGAGTTTATACCTCGATTTAGAACAAAACTTTGAAATTCCAACTGTTCCGGGAATACTTAGTATATAGTACATAAAAATAGATTGTTAAAACAGAACCCACGAAGATACTAACTAAAGCTTATTAAAGCTTATTGAGGATTCAAATATGAATTTCAAGCAGCCTTTATTCAATTCATCAATTCTAATGTTTCTTAAACCATATGGAATCCTTTAATCTCGACGATTCAACATGGATTGACTATTATTATTTCAAGTAAGCCGCCATGGTGAAATCGGTAGACACGCTGCTCTTAGGAAGCAGTGCTAGAGCATCTCGGTTCGAGTCCGAGTGGCGGCATACTATAAAAAAAGAAACACAACGAATCCTATAATGTATTTAATTCCTGATTTCAATTCTGTAATGGGAACCCCATTTATGTTTATGATATTTGTGACTTTAGAACATATATTAACTCATCTCTCTTTTTCGATTATTTCAATTGTGATTACGATTCATTTGATGAACTTATTAGTTTACGAAATCCTAGGATTACGCGATTCGCCGGAAAAAGGGATGATAGCGACTTTTTTCTTTATAACAGGATTATTAGTTACTCGTTGGATTTCTTCGAAACATTTTCCTTTAAGTAATTTATACGAGTCATTAATCTTTCTTTCATGGAGTTTTTCCATTATTCATATAATTCCCAAGATGCGGAATCATAAAAATGATTTAAGTGCAATAACCATACCAAGTGCCATTTTTACCCAAGGGTTCGCCACATCGGGTCTTTCAACTGAAATGCACCAATCGACAATATTAGTACCCGCTCTACAATCTCAGTGGTTAATGATGCACGTAAGTATGATGTTATTGAGCTATGCATCTCTTTTATGCGGATCATTATTATCGGTTGCTTTTCTAGTTATTACATTTCGAAAAAACATCGATATTTTTTGTAAAAGCAATAATTTCTTAATTAAGTCATTTTTCTTTGGAGAGATCCACTACTTGAATGAAAAAAGAAATGTTTTTAAAGACGCCTCTTTTCTTTCATTTCGAAATTATTACAAATATCAATTAACTCAGCGTTTGGATTATTGGAGTTATCGTGTCATTAGTTTAGGATTTATCTTTTTAACTATAGGTATTCTTTCTGGAGCAGTATGGGCTAATGAGGCATGGGGATCCTATTGGAATTGGGACCCCAAGGAAACTTGGGCATTTATTACTTGGACCATATTCGCGATTTATTCACATACTAGAACAAATCAAAGTTTTCAAGGTACGAATTCGGCACTTGTAGCTTCTATAGGATTTTTTATAATTTGGATATGTTATTTCGGAATCAATCTATTAGGAATAGGTCTACATAGTTATGGTTCATTCACATTACAATCTAATTAAATAAACTCCACGAGGAACACATAAGAACATCATCCCATATATAACGAAAGTTCGTGCGGGTTTTTGAGAACCCTTTATTCAAAGGGTTCTCAAAAACTCGAGATACATCTCATTACAATCCTAACTAATTTTTTTGCATTATACAGCGAACTCAAAATGAAAGAATTATATATAAGACTTTGCTTTCTATCTCATTAATGAAAACTATCTATGAAAATAATTAGATAGGATAGCTTGTACCTTGTCAACTGATAGCGAGAGAACGAAATCAGGATAAATACCAATCCCTATTACAGGTAGAAAGATACAGATCGAAACAAATAGTTCTCGCGGTCCAGAATCCATAAAATTAGAGTTTTGGACGTTGAATAGTTTATACCCATAGAACATCTGACGTGACATAGATAATAAATAAATGGGAGTTAATATCATTCCAATTGCCATTATAAATGTAATTAGCATTTTGGGCATTAAAAGATATTTTGGACTGGTAATTATTCCAAAAAAGACTGCTGATTCCGCAACAAAACCACTAATCCCCGGCAATGCAAGAGAGGCCATCGAGAAACTACTAAACATGGTAAATATTTTCGGCATTGGAATAGATATCCCACCCATTTCGTCGAGATAAATAAGACGTATTCTATCACAACTCGTTCCCACTAAGAAAAAAAGTGCAGCACCAATAAATCCATGAGAGAGTATTTGTAAAATGGCCCCGTTGAGTCCCATGTCGGTTATAGAACCAATTCCTATAATTGTAAAACCCATGTGAGATACAGAAGAATAGGCTATTCTCTTTTTTAAATTGCGTTGACCAAGAGAGGTTGAAGCTGCATAGATTATTTGGATTGTCCCTACTATCACCAACCAGGGAGAAAATATAGAATGAGCATGCGGTAATAATTCCATATTGATCCGAATTAATCCGTAGGCTCCCATTTTTAATAAGATTCCAGCTAGAAGCATACATGTACTGTAATGCGCTTCTCCATGAGTATCGGGTAACCATGTATGTAGGGGTATAATCGGCAATTTGACAGCATAAGCAATAAGGAAGCCAAAATAGAATATTATTTCCAATGTCACAGGATATGATTGATTGGCTAATCTTTCAAAATCCAATGTCGGCCCATTGGAACCGTATAAACCCATACCCAGAACTCCTATTAATAGAAAAATGGAACCCCCCGCAGTGTACAAAATAAACTTTGTAGCTGAGTACAAACGTTTTTTTCCTCCCCACATGGATAAAAGTAAGTAAACAGGAATTAATTCTAACTCCCACATGATGAAAAAAAGTAAAAGGTCTCGAGAAGAAAACGATCCTATTTGACCACTGTACATTGCTAACATCAGGAAATAGAAAAATTGCGAATTTCGAGTAACCGGCCAAGCTGCTAAAGTAGCTAAAGTAGTGATAAATCCTGTCAGTAAAATAGGCCCTATGGAAAGCCCATCGATTCCCAGTTTCCAGTGAAAATCAAAAATATCTATCCATTTTGAATCTTCCCCCAATTGAACTAACGTATCGTCCAATTGGAAATGATAACAGAATACATAGGTTGTTAGAAGGAGTTCAAGTAAGCATATACATATAGTATACCACCTAAATACCTTATTTCCCCTATGAGGAAAAAAGAAAATTGAAGAACCCGCGAATATCGGCAAAACAACAAGTATTGTTAACCAAGGGAAATAACTCGTGATAAAGACAAGATACGGATTGATTGACCAAAAAGCCCCTTGCTCGAGAAAATATATTTTCTCGAGCAAGGGGCTTTTGTCGGTAAAAAGGAATCAAATGATTCAAGTGGAGTTTTTTATAACGTATCAATAAGATAGACCCATGCTGCGAGTTGTTTCATGCCATAAATAAACACGGACACTCAAAAAATCTGTTGGGCAAGCGGATTCACATCTCTTACAACCTACACAGTCCTCGGTTCTTGGGGCGGAAGCAATTTGCTTAGCTTTACATCCATCCCAAGGTATCATTTCCAATACATCTGTGGGGCAAGCTCGTACACATTGAGTACACCCTATACATGTATCATAAATTTTTACTGAATGCGACATTGGATCTATAAATTCCAGTTTTGAACATAAAAAATTTTCGATCTGGTAAAATAAGTAGACTTGTCTATTTATATTGTGGACACCAGACGAATCAATGGTTTATCAAAATCTTAAGAATCAATAGATTTTTAAATCTGTTCATGAGAAAGGACCAGGGGGCTTTGATTTTCGTTTCAATAACATGCTAATACGAGTCACACATATTAATTCAAATTGTCCAACAAATGGTCAATTTTCTTACTATAAATTACTATAAATAAACAAATAAACTATATTATATCTATCCATATATAAATAATAAATAGATATATATTATCCATTTAATAGATATGCTAATTTTGACTAATTATTCAATAAATTCGATTGATTAATACGAATTGATTTTCTGTTACGATGGATCGACGAAACAATAGCTAGCCCAATAGCTGCTTCAGCGGCCGCAATAGCTATAATAAAGATGGAAAAAATATCTCCTTTTAATTGTCGACTATCAAATACATCAGAAAATGTTACGAGATTTATATTAACCGAATTTAGTATAAGCTCAAGACACATAAGTGCCCTAACCACGGTTCGACTTGTGATCAGTCCATAGATACCGATAGAGAATAAATAGACACTCAAAAAAAGTACATGCTCGAACATCATTGACTAATTCCTCATCAATCTAGATTCATTTCAACATGAACAACAAGTCAATCGATTCGATTGACTAGAATAGAGCAATTACAGAAAAAAGAGGGTATTGGCATTAGATTTAACTAAAATAAAACCCTTAACCTTTTTCATTTTAGAATATATAATTCTAAGAATTTTGTGAATTCTGAATCCTAAGTATTTATTATTGACGGGCCATAGTAATTGCACCTATCAAAGAAACTAAGAGAATTATAGAAATAAATTCAAACGGAAGATAAAAATCTGTTGATAAATGAATTCCAATTTGTTGAACGTTACTTACAAGGTCCTGTTCGATAATCTGGTTTGATTTTGTAGTCCAAATAATTCCGTACCAGGACGTATCCGAGATAGTAAGAATTAGTGAAAAAAAAATACTTGTACAAACCAGTAAAGTAACCCCATCCCCAACGGTCCAAAGATAGGAATTATTGGAATATTCTGAACCATTCATGAACATAACAGCAAATATAATTAAGACATTTATGGCTCCCACATAAATAAGGAGCTGTGCGGCAGCTACAAAATAGGAGTTCAATAGAATATAGAATAAAGATATACAAACAAGAACCAATCCTAATGAAAAGGCAGAATAAATTGGATTGGTAAGTAATACTACCCCCAGACCTCCTAATATAAGAAATGATCCTAGAAATACTACAAGTATATCATGTATTGGTCCAGGTAAATCCATTATGTATAAAATAAGAGATAAATAAGTCGAGATATTTCATGACCTTACTAAATGGTCCAGGAAAGAGAAAGGGCTTTGCCTTTTTTTTATCTGAAAGAAAAAAGAAAAAACTAGTTCGAATTTTATATTTCGAAAAAATAACGAAAAGTAGAATCTATTCTGAAGTTTAAATCTAAAGAATAATTCTCAACAAACAATCAATAGTTATGTAGTTTCTGACCAACCAAAAGAAAAGAAGCCGGGATCCTCTATATCCAAAGAAAATATTAGTAATCGGTAATCGTTCTTGAATCAAGGGGTTTATCTTTGTCTATTTTGATTTGAGTTGAATTCATAACTGTTTGAATTGAGCAATCCCCAATTACTGACATTGGTAAACGACCTAAAGCAATTTGATTATAATTCAATTCGTGACGATCATAAGTGGAAAGTTCATATTCTTCAGTCATTGATAAACAGTTTGTTGGACAATACTCGACACAGTTACCACAAAATATACAAACCCCAAAATCAATACTGTAATTAAGCAATTGTTTCTTTTTAATATTCCTTTCAAATCTCCAATCAACAACAGGTAAATCTATGGGACATACACGAACACATACTTCACAAGCAATACATTTATCAAATTCAAAATGGATTCGGCCGCGGAAACGCTCTGATGTGATCGATTTTTCATAAGGATACTGAATAGTGACAGGTAAACGATTTGTATGGGATAAGGTAATTATGAAACTTTGACCGATGTATCTTGCGGCTCGTATTGTTTGTTGACCATAATTTATGAAACCGGTCACCATAGGGAACATATTGTGGATATCCATGACTAAATTGATGTTTCTTTCTCTTGTTTGAGATAGTTGTTATAAATCTAGAATATCGTTATCTTATTCTGTTATTTAGAGAGAAACAAGTTGAGAAGAAGTTGTCAATAATAGATTACCTAATGAAATAGGTAAAAGAAATTTCCATCCAAGATTTAATAGCTGATCCATTCTCATCCTAGGTAAAGTCCATCTTGTTGTGATAGAAATGAAGAGAAAAAAAAAAGCTTTAGCTAATGTAATAAAGATACCAATTGTCATTCCAAAGACTCCAGCAATTTGATTTATTCCGAAAAGTTCAGGAATAGATATATATGGAATAGATAAATTCCACCCACCCAAGTAAAGCACTGTTGTAAATAATGAAGAAACTAATAAATTTAGGTAAGAGGCGAGGTAAAATAAACCGTATTTGATACCCGAATATTCTGTTTGATAACCTGCTACTAATTCCTCTTCCGCTTCTGGTAAATCAAAGGGCAATCTTTCACATTCTGCTAGAGAAGAAATAATAAAAACTATAAATCCTATAGGCTGACGCCAAAGATTCCACCCCCCAAAACCATATTTTGACTGTGCCTCAACTATATCAACTGTACTTGAACTGTTAGATAATCATAGTCGATAATAACATGACTGCTGGAATCGCTATTCCAAAACCGTACATGAGACCTCAGCTTCATACGGCTCCTCTATGGCCGCAAATAAATGCAAGTAAGGACTTGTTCGGTATTATCACCATCTTTGGATGATAAACGGAATAAAGATACATCAGAAAGTCCCAAATTAGACCAATGGAATTCCGTCTGCTAGAGTAAAAAGGGGCGCTTCTGAATTTATCTCATCCATTATTATTTCAATTTCTCTTTGTTTGATAATAACTTAATCCTTTAATAAAATACTCGTTATACCAATAAATATAAAGAACAAATTAGGCATTAGTTCCAAATTCGTGATAAGAATTCTGTATGTATAGATATGGATGACAAAAAAATAATAAATAAAAATATTTTCTTATTTTCATCCATTTTTTATCATTTCCTTTTTTCCTGGTCTTCTTTCTCAGAGGAAGGTACTCTAAAAAAAGAAAGAAATAAAAGATTAATTCGTTTTTGATAGTCATTTCTTTAATCAGTGAATAGGAGCATACTCTAGATCGGAATCGCGGGGAAGTACTGCTTCATCATTTCTACTAACTTAGAGCCCTCATTATGATTCGTTTTATCAAAAAATTTATGCAAAAATACCTTTTTTTGATACCTTACATTATCTCCATTACTAATCTTTTGTGTACCTTGGTGTTTCTAACTGTTCACTGATTTTTGATTGATCCCCGGTATGGCAAGACATACAAGACAGTAGTCGAAACCCCATACAGTCGATCTTTTGTACCCGCTTCAAGACATGATGACTAATCAAAGAATATCAATCTTGGGGTAAATAGTTTATACTATTTATGTTTACTTCAACTTTATTCTTGTACATAGGGAATGAGATTTTATCTTCTTACTGCAAATTTGGAAGCAGTTTTATTTTACTCAGATGACTATCTGGTTTAATTTATCGAACCTAATAATGAATAAAAAAATGCAAATATTCATTCAATATATTCAACTCCCTTATTTTATTTATAGAAAGGGGGGAAAGGTTCATGTTCCAACGAATCACACGTAGAGATATTGATAACACACATAGAGTTAATGGTATTTCATAACTAATAGATTGAGCAGCAGCTCGCAGACCACCCGAAAAGGAATATTTATTATTCGACCCATATCCTGACATAAGAAGTCCAATAGGAGCAATACTTGAAATGGCGATCCATAAAGAAACACCTATACTGAGATCGGCTAAAACAAGTCGATATCCAAAAGGAATTACTAAATAACTTAGTAAAATTGATATGACCGCTATAGACGGTCCGACACTAAACAAACGGATATCTCCTCTAGATGGGAGAAGGTCCTCCTTAAAAAGTAGTTTGGTCCCATCTGCTAGAGCTTGAAGAATTCCCAATGGTCCGGCATATTCCGGACCAATACGTTGTTGTATTGCTGCGGATATTTCTCTTTCTAACCAAACAATTACCAGTACCCCCATTGTGACTCCCAATATAAGGGTTAAAATGGGGACAAGGATCCATATTAGTCCATAGACTTCTTTTAACGATTCCGATCTAGAAAAAGAATTGATAGCTTGTACTTCTATCGTATCAATTATCATTTCAACGATCAACTTCTCCCATAATAATATCTATACTACCTAGTATCGTCATGATATCAGCCAATTTCATTCTTTTAACTAGTTGAGGAAGAATTTGCAAATTTATGAAACCTGGTGGACGAATTTTCCATCTCCAGGGAAACACACTACTATCTCCTATCAAATAAATTCCTAATTCTCCTTTTGGTGCTTCTACTCTCACATAAAGTTCTTGTTTTGATAATTCAAAATTGGGAGAAAGTTTTTTGGTAATAAATCTATATTCAAAATTATTCCATTGGGAATTTTTTTCTCTATTAAAGCGTCTGACTTCTAAATTCTCATAGGGTCCCCCAGGAATTCCTTCTAGAGCCTGTTGAATAATTTTTACGGATTCCCCCATTTCGCCGATTCGTACTAAATAACGAGCTAGCGAATCTCCTTCTTTTTGCCATTGAACCTTCCAATCGAACTTATTGTAACACTCATAAGGATCAACTTTACGAAGATCCCATTGGATTCCAGAAGCTCGTAACATTGGTCCTGATAAACCCCAATTTATTGCTTCCTCTCCATCAATAATGCCTACTCCTTCCACTCGTTCCAAAAAAATAGGATTCCGTGTAATAAGTTTTTGATATTCAACAATTCCTGTTAAAGAATAATCGCAGAAATCCAAACATTTATCTATCCATCCATAAGGTAGATCGGCAGCTACTCCCCCGATACGGAAATAATTATGCATCATTCGCATACCTGTGGCGGCTTCGAATAGATCATATAGCAATTCCCTCTCTCTGAAAATATAGAAAAAGGGAGTTTGCGCACCGATATCCGCCATAAAAGGTCCTAGCCATAATAAATGAGAAGCTATACGACTAAGTTCCAGCATAATTACTCTAATATAACTAGCTCTTTTAGGTACTTGAACACTTTCCAATCGTTCTGGTGCATTTACCGTTATTGCTTCTGTGAACATAGTGGCTAAATAATCCCACCGTGTTACATAAGGCAAATATTGTATAATTGTTCGATTTTCCGCTATTTTTTCCATTCCTCTGTGTAAATAGCCCAATATGGGTTCACAGTCAATAACATCTTCACCATCGAGAGTAAGGATCAGTCGAAGAACTCCGTGCATGGATGGGTGGTGAGGACCCATATTAACTATCATGAAATCTTTTCTTGTAGCCGGTACAGTCATATCTTTTCTTCCTTAATTTGTTATTCCATTCCATGAATTTCTCAAAACGAGGTTCATCAAAATGAAAAATCTAATAACTAATAAAAAAAATTCAAACCAATCTTAAAATTTAAAATTTTCATTAACGAGTTTTTGACTCCCGGATATTTAACTGATCAATTAATTTCTTATAGCGTACCTTATTTTTCTTTGACAAATAATTCAGCAGCCGTTGACGTTTTCCCAGAATTATTCGTAGACCTCTTTGTGATAAAAAATCTTTTTTATGTAATTTCAAATGTAAAGTGAGTCCCCGTATCTTATTGCTAAACCCTAAAACTTGAAATTCAACAGACCCACAGTTTTCTTCTTTTTCTTCTTGTGGAATAACCAATATGAATGCATTTTTGATCATAAAAAACCAATTTTTCTATTTTTTTTTTCTTTTCCGTGGATTTTCTCGATCAGGAAAAATAATAATTATACTAGTCATTTTAATCTAGTACACACAAAAATTTGTATTTATTCATATACACTACTTTGCTTTCATTTATTTTATATATTTTATATTATATAATATATTTATATATATTTATAAAATCAAATTTTCTTTCTTTTTTTTAGTTATGTTATCCAAATCAAATTTTTCATTTGATTTGGATAGAAAGAGATAATACATTTATACATTCCTAAAAGAAAATTCTTTTTTTTTGTTTTTTAGGGGAAAAGGGATTCTGTCGATTTCTTCCGAAATCCATTGATATTTAATCAAATCGGTGTCATGATATGTTTAATATGCATATATTTTTCTTTTGACTTTCTATGTCATGTGATACATAGAAAATGTACTTACTATTAACTTATTCTGTTCTGAATTAACTAATTCAGAATCGTGGATACATATGTATCCTTGACATACTAAAACGACTGCCATTATCGGTATCAAACCAATACCGATTCATACAAGCTAAATCTTCTAATCGATAATTGGGCCAAAGAAACAATTTGAATTTGATTAATTTATTTGCATCCATATTAAAATGCTTGTCCTTATTCAAAAATTGTCCACAGTTTCTTATGTTATTTTGATTGCAAAATTTTTGATTTTTATACACAACATTCCAATTCTGGGAATTGAAACAAATTAGAATTCTCCACTCTCTACGACGTCTGGGGGATAGAATATTTTCAGGAACAAGGAAATCATAATGATTTTTTTTTCCATTCACAAGTATATCGTTGTGTCGTCCACGGGTTCCATCAAAATGATTTTTATCAACATATCCCTCTTTTATGCATTTTTCATTAGTTTTGTGCTTACTCTTATCAACCAATAAAATACCTATAGTTTGATATGTAATAAATTTTCTCATAAATTTTACTTTCTTTGATAGACGAATTGGTTCAATAATAAACATTCCTTTGTTTACCAATTCTTGCAAGGTGAGCCTTTGTGGAATCAACATTAGATCCAGATGCATCTCTCCTCTTTCAATTGAGTATATAGCAATTTCCTTTGGATCCATCAGTCTAAGTAGGAAACCATATAACTTGATATTATTCATTATTCTTTGATTCAAAGGGTCAACCCATCTTAATTGAAAAATGAAATTATTTTTCAGGAAGAAACCCAGTTCCTCTTCTACCTTGTTCTTGTTCTTGAATTGTTTTTTCTTTTTACTCTTTTTAATGTCTGATGTCGGGTAATCTTCTTCAATATTTTTCTTTTTATTTTGTTTTCGTAGATCTGATACAAGATCCCCTTGGTCCTGTTTTTCGTTTTTTTTTTTGTTAGAATTTTCTAATTCAATATATTCTTTTTTATTTTTATCAGTTTTATCAGATAGTAAAGGAAGATTTTTTTTATTTATGCTGATCTTGTCATTTTTACTAATATTTTCATTTCCATAAAAATGAAAAATAAGTAATTTGATTGGTATGATCCACGGTTTCATCTTATAGACATCAAAAAGTAGCACAAATTCTGGGAAAAACGAGGGGCTTAGCTTTGATTTTGATATTGTACGATATAACCCTTTTTGATTCATACCCATCCAATCAAAAATGTGCTTTTTTTGATTGGATGAATCAACTTCGTGATGAATTGTAAAAGACAAAGTTTCTTTTTTTTCAAATATGTTATAATTATTATTCGTTTTGGTTGTAACATTTTTTTTAATCTTGGTATCGATATGTGTATTGGCCCAGGCCTTAATGTCAATATTATTTCTAAGACAACTTCCACAATCAAAATATTTTCTATCCGCATTTTTATGCGTACCAATAATATATCTTTTTTCTATATAATCATCAATGGCTAAACTTATTAATCCATAAAATGATTCGGGTTTAGGCATATTTAAATTAGATGTAATTTTGTGGTCCTCATTTATTTGTAATGTTGATCCAGAAATATCTGAGTCCCTACTATCCCCATTATTTATATAATCATATGATAAAAGATCATATCCGTAGTGTTTTTTCCATTTTTCTTTTTGACTCATCAATGAATTTACTGTATAGGAATTTTTTTTTACATAAGAATTTAATTGGGTTTTTTCTTTTTTATATAAATCCAATTTCATTGAGTATTTTTTTTGAAGCGTACGACGTCGGTTGATCCTATTTCGCCATTTTTCCGGGACTAACGGGGACCACTTGGTATGAGAGAAATTGTATTGAAAATGCGCCCCTAACCAATTTTTCCATTTATTCTCCTTAGTCTTAATTTTCTTATGCCTTAGTTTGGAATCCAATATTCCCTGGATCATACAATAATCTTTGATTCTATCCCTAAGAAAAGGATAGGTGTCGTGATACTGAAACACAGATTTTAAGTGATACTTGTTAAGTAATTTTGTTTGTGATAATTTGTAAAATACATATGCTTGAGACAACGAAGATAAGTCACAATAAATACTTTTATCATTATGACTAATATTTTTATTATAAAAAAACTTTTTGATAGTCGAAATAAAGTTGATTGTATTTTGATTTTTTTTCTCAATTCTTTCCTGATTTGTTTCATCATTAGAAATGGATTGATTGATCATTTTTCTTAATTCAAATAAAACTTGGGCATTAATCTTGGGAATCTTAATGGTATATAGTAAGATACCTATGTATACTTTTTCAATGAAGGATTTCATAAAATAATGTGATTTACGTATTAATCGTATATTTTGTCTTTTAAATATTTGCCAAACAGCCTTCTGCGATTCCGATCTATTATCACAAGTTAGAATTTTTCTTTTTTTGTCTTTTGTGATTCCTTCAATTTGAGTCCTAATTGTGATTGTCTTATTAGCAAGATCCATCATTTTTGTTTCTATGAATGAATAATTTTCTAAATTCGTAAATCGAATTTGAATGGTCGATTCGTGGATGATCTTATCATTCATTTTTGAATCTTTTATGTTTTCATTTAATTCATATCTCCTCCCCCGGTTAAATAAAAAAATGGAGTTTATTACATTTTCAAATTCCTTCATTATTAGGTTTATAACTAGTTTCATGACCCATATTGTTTTTTCTTTTGAAACTTTTAGAAACCATTTTATTATTTCTTTGAAAACTCTTAGAACTCCAAACAATTGCATTTTTACTTCTCTTTTTTTTTTTTCAATTTCTTTAGAAATAGGTTCAAAAAAAGGGGGTCGTTTTCGGGCAGAACCAAAGGGTAGGTCTGCCTCCTTTCCCAAAACTGTTAAAAAACAAAAATCGTCCTTTTGTGTTTTTTTCCGCATTTTATCTCTATGATGAGAGTATACCTTAGCTCCTTGCCAAGGTTTCAGACAGAAGGGAAATAGAATCTTTATCTGAATACCGTCTGTTAACCAATTTTGGGGAAATTCCGTTTCTGATAATTGAACACCATTATAGGTGCAAAAAATATGTACTTCTCTATTCCATTCCTTCAAATCTTCGTACCACTCGGGGAATTGGAATAATAGCATGCGGCCTACATTTTTAGCTATTATCAATGAAGGTAATATAATATATTTTCTGAGAAAGGATTGGGTTACTAACATTGAACCTCTGATTATTTGAGTAAATATAAAAGTATCCCAGGTTTCGGATATTGCTATTCGTTTATTTTTTTCTTCTTTCTCTTTGTTTGTTTTTTCCCCTTTTTTTGTATTTTTCTCTTCAAAATCAGCAATTTGAAATTCTGGATTTTCCCCTACCCAATTCCTAAAAATGCGATTCATCATATTAGAGAAAACAAAAGAAGAAAGAAAAACCGTTTTGTCTATTCGATCCAAAAAAAGTGGAGAATGCGCATTTGCTTGAAACATTTCCCAAATAACTATTTTACGTCTTTGCGCACGCATGGATCCTTTAATTAGACCACGATGAAAGTCTGATTGGTGTGAGTAACGTATCAAAGCTTCTTCTTCTTCTTCTTCACTAGTACTAGTATCATTAGTATTAGTGCTAGGATTATCACTCTGATCATCAGTATAAATTACCACTCGTTTGCCTTTTCTTGAACGAATGTCCGTTTTTCCCATCGATCCCTCTTCATTTTCTTCTTCCTCTTCTTCTTCTTCTTCTTCTTCCGAAACATCAATCAATTTGTATGACCATCGAGAAACATTTTTACTGATTTCTTCCATTTCAATGGATTTTTCTTTTAGTGTTGTTTGATCGTTTGGATCAGTTGTAATTTCATCGAATCCAAATTGCAAAGATTTTTCTTTCTTTTCTGAATCAATTTCTTGTTCGTATTCAAAAGATAATTCATCAATTGAGGTTAAGTAATTATCAATAAAAAAATTAGAATTCAAAAAGGATTCCCCGCGAAATAGATTCTTTTGATGTTCAAGTTCTCGAGAATGCTCAGGAAATAGATCATGAATCTTATTTATCCAGAACATTTCTATGGAATCAAATGTTTCTGTCGAAGTGATGAAATCATGAATGATTTCACGTAAATCGAATTTTTTTATTGTTCCTCGATATGGTCCATTCAAAAAAGGATCATACATTTTTGGTAAGTATTCTTGTTCATTCTCATCATCGCATAATCTGGTCCTTTTTTCTACCATATCTAGAAAAACCTTTTCTTTTTCTACAATTTGGATTCGACTGATCAATTCGTTGTTCAAGTTGTACTTTTTTTGTTCATTGGCAAAAACCCAATAGTTATAGAGATTCCCGTGATATAGTTTTTCTTTCGTGTACAAAGAAATTTTCCGTTCTATCATTTCTGAAAAAGTTGATAAACTGGGGGGATATGTAAAAGATATTATTTGTTTTCCATCACTTGGACATGTATAAAAAAAATATTGTGACATTTCATTTCGTACAGCATTTTCTAATTGATCATTTTTTATATATCGAAATGGGCGATTCCATCGTTTATCATCGAAAAGAAAAGTAACAAGGGGCTCTTCCATTTTCTTTAAAGAAATTTCCCTTTTTTCTTCTTTAAGTTTTCCCAATTCCCAATTATCTTGATACCCATCAAGATAAGAATCTTCGTAAACTGGGCTATCTTTTTTAGTCTTTTTCGTTTCGTAAGTTGTTTCTACATCGCTTTCTTCCTTTCTTTCTCCCCCTTCTTCCTTTTCTTTCAGTTTCTTAGTGAAAATAGGCGACGGCATTCTGCCTAAATAGTAGACACAGGTGATAAATAAGAGAATACTAAAGATTCGAGCCATAGAATTTCTCAATTCTGACACAAGGTACTTATTAGAATGATTTTGCCGTATCCAGAATAATACCAATCCAACCCATTTCATGAATAAAATGTGACCAATTAACCAACCAACAAAACTACTTGTTACAAATAACATCTTGTTGTTGCATCGAAACATATAAATGTTGACTAATCTGGCTAAGGTTGAACTTGGTAAAATGAAATGGTTGAATAATTGAAAAATG